AGCTTCGAACAAGAAGATTTAAACGTATAGCTTTTTTAACTCGTTCCAGACGAAGTTTTAAGAAGTCTCAATTCAAAAATTATAATCTTTATAGAAAATTTAATAGAGATTCGGGTTTTATAAGTTATTTGGAAGAACCAGATTTTCGTCGAGCCGTAATCAAAGGATCTATGCGCATTCAAAGGCGTAAAATGGTTATTTGGGGACCGTCTCAAGGAAATCCCCATTCCCCACTTTTTTTGGAAAAAATGGAATATTTTCCTTTTCCTATATCCGACTTAATGAAACTTTTTTTTAATATTAGAAACTGGTTGGGTAAAAAATCAGAATTCGAAATTTTAGATCAACATCAACAATCCCAAATAAAAAAAACCCACCAGGAAGACGCAATAGAATTCTGGGAGAACATTCCATATGCACAAAAATCAAGAAGTGTTCTGTTACTAGCTCAATTAATTTTTAGAAGATATATTAAATTACCCTTATTGATAATAGTTAAGAATATTGGCCTTATTTTATTACGGCAATCTCCAGAATGGTATGAGGATTTCCAAGATTGGAATAGAGAAATTTATCTAAAGTGCAGCTATAATGGTCTTCAATTCTCCAAAACAGAATTTCCTAAAAATTGGTTAAGAGAGGGTTTTCAGATAAAAATACTATATCCTTTTCATTTGAAACCTTGGAACAGATCTAAGCTACGACTTTATGATAGAGATCGAAAGCAACAAGATGATTTTGATTCTTGTTTTTTAACCGTTTTGGGAATGGAAACGGAATATCCTTTTGGTCCTCCTCGAAAAACACCCTCCTTTTTTGAACCCATTTTAAAAGATATAGACTATAAAGTCGAAATCAGAAAATTAAATTTTCGAGTTCGAAGAGTTTTAAAAAAAATAACAAAGAAAGAAGCAAAAGCTTATTTTTTTTTACAAAAAAAAATAAAAGAACTTTTAAAAGGAAAGAAAATTCCATTATTTATACCGAGAGAAATATATGAATCAAGTGAAACTCAAACGGAAAAGGATTCTATAATTAGCAATAAAATAATTAATGAATCATTTAGTCAAAATAGATCTACAGGTTGGACAAATTATTCACAGGCAGAAGAAGAAATAAAACATAGAATTGATAGAAGAAACACAATTAGAAATCAAATAGAAAAAAAAAAGAATAATAAAAAGAATAATGGAGAATCACTCCCAAAAATTTGGAAAATATTAAAAAGAAAAAATATTGAATTAATAGTTAAATTTTTCATTGAAAAAATATACATAGATATATTTCTATGTATCATTAATATGCGCAGAATAGCTCTACAACTTTTTATGGAATCAACCAAAAAAATTCTTGAAAAATACATTCACAACAATGAAACAAATCAAGAAGGGATTAATAAAATAAAACAAAATAAAATTGACTTGATTTCACCTATGACTATAAAGGCTTTTGATAATCTTAGAAAGAGTAATAATCTTAGAAATAGTAAGCAGAAGTCACATATTTTTTTTGATTTATCTTACTTGTCACAAAAATATGTATTTTTAAAATTATCACAAACCCAAGTTATTAACTTTAATAAGTTAAGATCTATTCTTCAATATAATGGACCGTCTTTTTTTATTAAGAATGAAATCAAGGATTTTTTTGGAAGACAAGGAATATTTGATTCCGAAATAAGACATAAGAAACTTCAAAATTATGGAATGAATCCATGGAAAAACTGGTTAAGAGGTCATTATCAATACGATTTATCTCAGATTACATGGTCTAGATTAGTTCCACAAAAATGGCGAAATGGAATAAATCAATGCCATACGTCTCAAAATAAGGATTTAAGGAAATGGTATTTCTATGAAAAAGACCAATTATTTGATTACAAAAAAAAACAAAATTCGAAAGTATATTTATTACCAAATAAAGAGGATAATTTAAAAAAAAACTATAGATATGATCTTTTATCATATAAATATATTCATTCTGAAACTAAGAAGAAGTCCTATATTTATAGATCATCATCATCATTAGAAACAAATAAGAAGCAAGAAAATTCCAGTAGAAATAAAGAATTTAACATACTCAAGAATATTCCTATCAAGAATTATCTAGGAAAAAGTGATATTATATATATGGAAAAAAATACAGATAGAAAATATTTGAGTTGGAAATTTAATACAAATATTCAAGTTGAACCTAATAAGGACAAAAAAAGGGATAAAATTCATATTTTTTATCTTCCAATCGATTCAAATTCCGAAATCAATTACAAAAAGGTCTTTTTTGATTGGATGGGAATGTCTTTTGATTGGATGGGAATGAATGAAAAATTCTTAATCTTAAATCGCCTCATATCGAATCCGAAAAATTTTTTCTTTCCAGAGTTTGTGATACTTTATCATAAATATAAAGAGAAACCTTGGTTTATCCCAAGCAACTTACTTCTTTTTAATTTGAATATAAATCCAAATTTTAGTGAAAATCAAAATATCAAGAGAAAGCAAGAGGAGAATGAGGATTTTTTAAATTTTAGCCCATCAAATTCAAAACAATATTTTGAATTAAAGAATCAAAACAATATTGAAGAATATTTTTTAGAATCGATCGAAAAACTAAAAATATTCCTTAAAAGAGATTTTCCTTTTCAATTAAGATGGACTGGACGTTTGAATCAATTGAATCAAAAAATGATGAATAATATCCAGATATATGGTCTCCTGCTTAGCCTCATAAATGTAAGAAAAATTACTATATCCTATATTCAAAGGAAAGAAATGAATCTGGATATAATGAGGAGGCGTTTAAATCTTACACAATTAACGAAAAAGGGAATATTAATTATGGAACCTGCCCGTCTATCTGTAAAAAATGACGGACAGTTTTTTATGTATCAAATCATAGGTATTTCATTGGTTCATAAAAGTAAGCACCAGAGTAATCAAAGATACCGAAACCCCCAAAACGTTGCTAAGAATAATTTTGATGAATCCATTTCAAGACATAAAAGAAAAACTTTAAATAGAAACAAAAATAATTATGATTTGCTTGTTCCTGAAAAAATTTTATCGTCTAGACGTCGTAGAGAATTGAGAATTCTAATTTCTTTCAATTTGAATTTAAAGAACCAGAATGCTGTGCATAAAAATCAATTATTTTGCAAGGAGAACAAGATAAAAAACTGGAGTCAATTTTTGGATGAAAGTAAAAAAATTGACAGAAAAAAAAATGAATTAATTCAATTAAAGTTCTTTTTTTGGCCTAATTATCGATTAGAAGATTTAGCTTGTATGAATCGCTATTGGTTTGATACCAATAATGGGAGCCGTTTGAGTATGTTAAGGATATATATGTATCCCTGATTTCAAATTTTGAGTTTCCTATATATTCTGTTGTTCTATTCTATCAATCATATTTTTTTCATTTTTCTATTGATTAATGTTAATTGATAAAATAAGGAATATATAAAGAAATTATGATTATTGTGTATACTACATTAAAATTTCTGACATTATTATTACTGATCAATAAAATAAATATCTGTAAAAAGGGGAGTGTGAAATTCTTTTATGGTAAAAAATTCATTTATTTCAATTATTTTGCAAGAACAAGAAGAAAACAAAGAAAACAGAGGATCTGTTGAATTTCAAGTAGTAAGTTTCACCAATAAGATACGGAGACTTACTTCACATTTGGAATTGCACAAAAAAGACTATTTATCTCAGAGAGGTCTGCGGAAAATTCTGGGAAAACGTCAACGCTTGCTGGCTTATTTGTCAAAAAAAAATAGATCGCGTTATAAAGAATTAATAGGGCAGTTGGGTATTCGAGAGAGAAAAACTCATTAATTTGAAGAGTTAGTTTTAATTATTCGCTTAAAGTTTGATGAACTTCTTTTCGCTTTCAGCAATTCATGGAAGAATGAATCAGGAAAAACCTATGACTGTACCAGCTAGAAAAGACCTCATGATAGTCAATATGGGACCTCACCACCCATCAATGCATGGTGTTCTTCGACTCATTGTTACTCTAGATGGTGAAGATGTTATTGACTGTGAACCAATATTGGGTTATTTACACAGAGGTATGGAAAAAATTGCGGAAAATCGAACAATTATACAATATTTGCCTTATGTAACACGTTGGGATTATTTAGCTACTATGTTCACAGAAGCAATAACTGTAAATGGGCCAGAGCAATTAGGCAATATTCAAGTCCCTAAAAGGGCCAGTTATATCAGAGTCATTATGTTGGAGTTAAGTCGTATAGCTTCGCATTTGTTATGGCTTGGCCCTTTTATGGCAGATATTGGGGCACAGACTCCCTTCTTCTATATTTTTCGAGAAAGAGAATTGATATATGACCTATTCGAAGCTGCCACCGGTATGCGAATGATGCACAATTTTTTTCGTATTGGCGGAGTCGCTGCTGATTTACCTCATGGCTGGATAGATAAATGTTTGGATTTTTGCGATTATTTTTTAACAGGAATTGCTGAATATCAAAAGCTTATTACACGGAATCCCATTTTTTTAGAACGAGTTGAAGGAGTAGGCATTATTGGTGGAGAGGAAGCAATAAATTGGGGTTTGTCGGGACCAATGCTACGAGCTTCCGGAATACAATGGGATCTTCGTAAAGTTGATCATTATGAGTGTTACGACGAATTTGATTGGGAAGTCCAATGGCAAAAAGAGGGGGATTCATTAGCTCGTTATTTAGTACGAATCAGTGAAATGACAGAATCCATAAAAATTATTCAACAGGCCCTAGAAGGAATTCCTGGAGGGCCCTATGAAAATTTAGAAATCCGCCGCTTTGATAGAGTAAAAGATACTTTATGGAATGAGTTTGACTATCGATTCATTAGTAAAAAACCTTCTCCGACTTTTGAATTGTCGAAGCAAGAACTTTATACGAGAGTCGAAGCACCAAAGGGAGAATTGGGAATTTTTCTGATAGGAGATAAGGGTGTTTTTCCTTGGCGATATAAAATTCGTCCTCC